ACGGGGTTATCCTATAAAAAGATCCACTTGTCATATAACTATTGTATTGAAAGATATATCTTTAGATGAAGAGGAAGAAATAGATAAAAGGAAATTCTATAAATTAGAGCTGAGGAATACTTAAAGGAAGAATATTTTATATTATAAAAAATACAAATACGCTATATTATGTTATGCTTAAAAAAAATCGAATGAATAAAAAAAAAATACAAACAGATGTCACGTTTCACGATATATATAGTAGTGGGGGATTATGGGACAAAAAATAAATCCACTTGGTTTCAGACTTGGTGCAACCCAAGGTCATCATTCTCTTTGGTTTGCACAACCAAAAAATTATTCAAAGGATCTACAAGAAGATCAAAAAATACGAGATTGTATCAAAAATTATGTGCAAAATAATATGAAAATATCCTCTAATGTAGAGGGAATTGCACGTATAGAGATTCAAAAAAGAATCGATTTGATTCAGGTCATAATCTATATGGGATTCCCCAAGTTATTAATAGAAGACAGGACTCGAAGAATCGAAGAATTACAGACGCATGTACAAAAAGAACTCAATTGTGTAAACCGAAAACTCAACATTGCTATTACAAGAATTGCAAATCCTTACGGGCACCCCAATATTCTTGCAGAATTTATAGCCGGACAATTAAAGAATAGAGTTTCATTTCGCAAAGCAATGAAAAAAGCTATTGAATTAACTGAACAGGCAGGTACAAAAGGGATTCAAGTACAAATTGCAGGGCGTATCGACGGAAAAGAAATTGCACGTGTTGAATGGATCCGAGAAGGTAGAGTTCCTCTACAAACCATTCGAGCTAAAATTGATTATTGTTCCTATGCAGTTCGAACTATCTATGGGGTATTAGGCATCAAAATTTGGATATTTGTAGACGAGGAATAATAAGAACTTACTTGACTTATATTTAGTTATATCTGGTGATAAAACAAAAAATGGCAAACTCTTTCATTCTTTTTCTGGTAAAACTCTTTCATTCTTTTTCTGGTAAATAATAAAAAAAAAAGAACAATTCTATAAGGTTGAATAAAAATTCGATTAATCATTTGATATAATTGCTATGCTTAGTGTGTGACTCGTTGGTTTTTTTAGGGTTGGGATTCAAAAAAATGGACAGCCCATAGTACAAACTGATAACTATAGAACTAATAACCAATTCATCACTTCGTGTTATCTGGATAGAAAGAACCAGTCAAGATATGATATATAAGTCATATCATTGTAGCAACTGAAATCTTTTTTACATAAAAAAAAAAAAAAAAACAATCTGATTATGGGTTGTAAAGCAATATAAAGTATACAGATAAATGGAAGGGTGAGAGAAAGATAGAAAAAGAATATTAATGATATATAATTCCAATATGTAAGGTCTATGAGTCATCTCATATAAAGGGAATGTAATAAAGCATCAATACTGATTGATCCATAATTAGACAAATCCGTGCATAGAACAAAAAATAAAGAGCCCCGAGCCAATAAAGACTGAGAAGGTTGACTCAAGAATAAATTTAATTGGAGGCTCCGTTGTAAAATTCAGACCTAATCATTAATCGAGAAGTGGTGGGAACGACAGAACCTGTGAATGCATAAGATTCTATTGAAAACGAATCCTAATGATTCATTGAGTAGGATGGCGGAACGAACCAGAAACCTATTCATTTATTCTGAGAGGTCATGTCATAGACTAATCTTACAACTGAATGTTGAAAGAGTAAATATTCGCCCGCGAATTTTTTTTTTATTTCTAAATTTTAGTCGATTCGAAATAAAAGGAAAAACAAAATAAAGATTCATTATAGCGTTCTACCAAAACGACATTATCTATAAATAGAATACGTGTTAAATTCTATATTAAAACACAAAAAATTTCTAATTTATAATCGATTAGATCAAATTTCAAAGAATCCCACGATTCCATATATTATTAACCGTGTATTTTTTTTTTTGTTTAATTATTTTTAATTGTTTAATTCGCGAGGAGCTGGATGAGAAGAAACTCTCGTGTCCGGTTCTGTAGTAGAGATGGATGGAATTGCTAAACAACCATCAACTATAACCCCAAAAGAACCAGATTCCGTAAACAACACAGAGGAAGAATGAAAGGAATATCTTATCGAGGTAATCGTATTTGCTTCGGTAGATATGCTCTTCAAGCGCTTGAACCCGCTTGGATCACATCTAGACAAATAGAAGCAGGGCGGCGAGCAATGACACGAAATGCACGCCGCGGTGGAAAAATATGGGTACGCATATTTCCAGACAAACCTGTTACAGTAAGACCTACAGAAACACGTATGGGTTCGGGGAAAGGATCTCCCGAATATTGGGTAGCTGTCGTTAAACCCGGTAGAATACTTTATGAAATGAGCGGAGTAGCAGAAAATATAGCTAGAAGGGCTATTTCAATAGCGGCATCTAAAATGCCTATACGAACTCAATTCATTCTTTCTGGATAGGAATGTAGAAACAAACGAAAGGGGTTTTTGGGATGAAAAAAAAACAATTGCAGGTTTCTTTTTTTGTTTTGAACAAATAATATTTCTTTTTTTTTTTTTTATTTATACCTTTGCATTGAAAAAGAAAAAACCGATAAAAAAAAAATGATATGATTCAACCTCAAACCCATTTGAATGTAGCGGATAACAGCGGGGCCCGAGAATTGATGTGTATTCGAATCATAGGAGCTAGTAATCGACGATATGCTCATATTGGTGACATTATTGTTGCTGTAATCAAGGAAGCAGTACCAAATACACCTCTAGAAAGATCAGAAGTGGTCCGAGCTGTCATTGTACGTACTTGTAAAGAACTCAAACGCGACAACGGTATGATAATACGATATGATGACAACGCTGCGGTTGTTATTGATCAAGAAGGAAATCCAAAAGGAACCCGAATTTTCGGCGCAATCGCCCGGGAATTAAGACAGTTAAATTTCACTAAAATAGTTTCATTAGCACCTGAAGTATTATAGGGGAAGACCTTAATATAGTATTTGAATGAAATTGATTAAATTTATTTAATTAATTAGTAAATTGTTTATCTATCACGTATATATCTTTAATAATTCATAAATAAAAAAAAAAAACAATTCATAAATATTAAAAAATTCAGAAAAAAAGAAAAAGAGCATGTTGATTATATCAAAATTCGGGGGAAACAAAAATCTTAGTTTATCATGAGTAAAGACACTATTGCTGACATAATAACCTCTATACGAAATGCTGACATGAATAAAAAAAGAACAGTTCGAATACCATCTACTAACATCACTGAAAATATTGTTAAAATCCTTTTACAAGAGGGTTTTATTGAAAACGTGAGAAAACATCAAGAAAGCAAAAAATATTTTTTGGTTTTAACCCTACGACATAGAAGAAATAGGAAAGGACCATATAGAACTGTTTTAAATTTAAAACGGATCAGTCGACCCGGTCTACGAATATATTCTAACTATCAACGAATTCCTAGAATTTTAGGCGGAATGGGGGTTGTAATTCTTTCTACTTCTCGAGGTATAATGACAGACCGAAAGGCTCGACTAGAAGGAATCGGCGGAGAAGTTTTGTGTTATATATGGTAATCTTTCTAATAGCCGACACGGTCATATTTGTGAAAAAAGAGAAAGGACAAGTTTATAATATTATCCCTCTTACATTAGTTGATACTTCAAAGCGGTTTTACCTGGAATGAAACAACAAAAATGGATTCATGAGGGTTTAATTACTGAACAACTTACCGATGGTATGTATCTTCCGGATTCGTTTAGATAACAAAAAAATTATTCTGGTTTTTGTTTCGTAAAGGATTTCATGTAGTTTTATACGTATACTACCAGGAAATAGACTCAAAATTGAGGTAAGTCCTTATGATTCAACCTAAAGGGCGTATAATTTAGAGACTCCAAAGCAAAGACTTGAATGATTAGGCGGTTTTTTCAATTTCAACATTCTTTCGTGAGGATACAATTCGAAATTAAAAATTTCAAGAAACTTATTTTCTTCCAATAAGTAGATTCGGAATTAAAAAAAGGAATGACAAATATGAAAATAAGGGCCTCTGTTCGTAAAATTTGTGAAAAATGTCGATTGATCCGTAGGCGGGGACGAATTATAGTAATTTGTTCTAACCCGAGACATAAACAAAGACAAGGATAATCTTTCTAAAACAAAAAGACTCTCGAAATCTAAAGGACCTGATGTACAGATGTACAAATAAATAAAATAAATAAGTAAAAAAAAAAAAAAAAAAGAATAAGGATCTGTTTTGACATGAAATGGATATATCCATATATCTCTGACTTATATTTATGAGATGATAAAATATGGCAAAACCTATACCAAAAATTGGTTCGCGTAGAAATAGACGTATTGGTTCACGTAAGAATACACGTAGAATCCCCAAGGGAGTTATTCATGTTCAAGCAAGTTTCAACAATACCATTGTGACTGTTACAGATGTACGGGGTCGAGTAATTTCTTGGTCCTCTGCCGGGGCTTGTGGATTCAAGGGTACAAGAAGGGGTACACCATTTGCCGCTCAAACCGCAGCAGGAAATGCTATTCGGACAGTAGTGGATCAAGGTATGCAACGAGCAGAAGTTATGATAAAAGGCCCGGGTCTCGGAAGAGATGCGGCATTAAGAGCTATTCGTAGAAGTGGTATACTATTAAGTTTCATACGGGATGTAACTCCTATGCCACATAATGGCTGTAGGCCTCCTAAAAAAAGACGTGTGTAAAAATAAACATTGAAGAGATTTCAAGAGAAATAAATAATTCAATGATTTGATCAAATAATATACTATGGTTCGAGAGAAAGTAACAGTATCTACTCGGACACTACAGTGGAAGTGTGTTGAATCAAGAGCAGACAGTAAGCGTCTTTATTATGGACGCTTTATTCTGGCCCCACTTATGAAAGGTCAAGCCGATACAATAGGCATTGCAATGCGAAGAGCTTTGCTCGGAGAAAT